ATAGGCTAAACCCCTCTTAATGTCTTTTTGAGCAAGAGCTAAAGTAGCTCCTAAAAAAACTGTTATTATCCCTATAAAAGAGATAAAATTCATTATGTGGGGTATGACTATGAAAAGAGGTATAAGTCGAGCTACAAGAAAAATTCCTGCTGCTACCATCGTAGCAGCATGTATAAGAGCTGAAATAGGAGTCGGCCCTTCCATTGCATCAGGTAACCATATATGAAGGGGAAATTGTGCAGATTTAGCAATAGCACCGCCAAATAATAGAACAGCGCACAAAGTAACAAATAACAAATTGACCTCATTAGTAGAAATCAAGTTATTTAATATTTGGAATAAATCACGAAATTCGAAACTTCCTGTTACCCAATAAAACCCCAAAATACCTAATAATAAACCAAAATCACCAACACGATTAGTTACAAACGCTTTTTGACAAGCCTTTGCTGCAACAGGTCGTGTGAACCAAAATCCTATTAATAGATACGAACACATTCCAACCAATTCCCAAAAAATATAAATTTGTATCAAATTTGAACTAGTAACTAATCCCAACATGGAAGTACTGAAAAAACTCATATAAGCAAAAAATCTCAGATATCCATGATCATGAGACATATAATTATCACTATAAATCAGAACCAAAATTCCAACAGTAGTAATTAATATTGACATAATAGAAGTAAGTGGATCGATTAAGTATCCGAATTCTAAAGAAAAATCATTATTGATAATCCAAGACCATACATATTGATAGACAGAACTGCTATTTATTTGCTGAATAGACAGATTCATGGAAAAAATCATGACTATACTTAACAATAAAACGCTCTGAAAAGCCCACATACGACGAAGACTTTTTGTTGCCGTCGGAAAAAGAAGAAGTCCCAACCCTATTAACATAGGAACTGGAAGTGGAAGAAAGGGTATTATCCACGCATATTGATATGTCTGTTCCATAAAAAAAGTTTTTTATTCTTAATTAATTGTTTCCGATTGACCGGATCTTACCTCTTTCGAAAAAGTCACTAAAAAATCAAGATATGCACTAACTTATTTAATTTAATAATTTTATATTAGTATTTATTCTGAGTCTTTTCAAAATCGTTGAAATATTCAAAACAAGAAGTTACAATTGGTCAAATGATATGACCATGACCAAGTGCCATATAAAATAAAAAGAATCTAAATAAATAGGAAAATTTATATTATTACGATAATTTATCGTCATAATAATTTATAATTAATAAAAATAATAAAACAAGCTTAAAAATTTAAGCTAAAAAGAGTACTTGATGTTCATATGAATTATATGATTAACTAAGGTCATCGGTCTAATGAAATAAAAACTCTTTATTTTAGTTACTTTATTTCAACTCATTAACTAATTCATTATGGGATTGATTGTTTTCCATTTCAATCAAAACAATTTATTATTAAAGTTTAGAAGATTATAGATCTAAAATGAACTTTTTTTATAAAAAAATGGATCCTTTAACAGATTTCTTACTAGTCTCATTCGAATTTTAAAATTTAATTTAGGTGTATTTTTCTCAAGTTTTACTAAAAAAAGACTCACTTTTTTAGGCAAAAGTTTACAATCCTTTGAGGTATTTTATTACATGTAAATAAAGTATAGAATAGAATGACGAAAATAAAGGTCTTTTAGGTTCTTTTTTAAGTTTGATTTCTATCACATAGAAATTCTAAAGATATTACTTTGAGGTATAAACAACGAGAATTAAGAGTTCCAAACCAAAAATTTTTGGTTTTACGAATAGTGTATGGAATCAAAAAATTTTTATGTTATTTCGAGTCATTTTTTATTAAATTTTCACATATATATCTATATTTCTTTTTTATGAAGAGAATCTTTTTTAGATAAAAATAGATAATGAATAAGAAAAAATAATTGGTTTTGAACAATAGATGTCTTTCACATCCAACTATAACAATGAGTAACTTCTTCATTTTTAAATGGCAGTTCCAAAAAAACGTACTTCGATATCAAAAAAGCGTATTCGTAAAAATATTTGGAAAAGGAAAGGATATTGGGCAGCGTTAAAAGCTTTGTCATTAGGGAAATCTCTTTCTACCGGGAATTCAAAAAGTTTTTTTGTACGACAAACAACTAAGTCCTAAAAGATTGGAATAATCAGAATGGATTTGACTCAAAAAATTGGATCAGTAATTATTAATATAAAAAAATTGGCAGTCCTAGACTCTTAATCTTATTCTTATAAGATGTCTAAAAGAAAAATTCTTCTATTTTCTGAAATCTAAAGAAATAAAAAATATTGTATTTTTTTTTTAGTATATTTTCAATCATATTTTGGTGGTGGGGAGTCTTATTTTCCCCATCGACCTTTACAATAATGAATGAAAATTTTTTATCTTTCTCGGGAAGGGCAGATATAAGATTTTTAGTTAAAATTAATGAATTGTTGAAACTTATTGATTTCATGAGAAAATTTTTTTTTTTCAATTTCTGAAATCT